TATTCAATATTCAAGACGGGCTTATTAATAAACTAACTTCAAACTTACCGAAGAATTCCAATCCTGTTGTCTTTTGAATTTGAATCTTTCCTATCTTCTGTCCAAATAAGCGGGCGAGTCGGGCTAGAGAGAGAGAACGGATAGGCGGGGTCTAAGAAAAGGTAGCGCTATACTAAATACTAAGAGGGGGGTTCAAAGCTTACCTTTTAATGACGGGTATAGGACAGCAAGTCTCGGACAGGCTCTCATACATATAGGCATATAGGTTGGGTATGCTCCTTCCATTACTTTTTATTTTCTTTTTAGGTATTCGATTAGGAGATATCTCTTATCGATCCGATCTCAACAACCTTCTTGCCTTAAGACGACTAGCCTTCTTTGCCTCCATACTTTCCTCGCTATAGGGAACTCCCTATTAAAGCTTCTTCATCTCGGTGAATTGAATCTCCCGCGACAGGCATTCTTTCGAGATCTTCTGTATATGAAAAAAAAAGCGAATTCTTCCAATACAACTGAAGCTCCGGAAGGAAGAAAGCCATTAGCAATTAGCAGTATAAGGTGCTTTCGAGCAAGTAGTTCGAATTAGGCTAGGCGCGAATCGAATCCTGGGGGACTGGGTGGAAAGATTCTCGATGGACCCCTACTTGAAAAGGCGGAGACCTCTTGTTGCGACAAATCGAGTTTCAAAAGCCCATTTATCAATCACATTTTCAGGCACACCAGTCAAAGAGCCATCGGACCCATGAAAGTCCCCTTTTTTGACTAATATACACGGGCTTCTGAGAGGATTTTTTAATCAACCAAAACCTGCGTCCAACATTTCTACCACTTACAAGTTGAGAGATGTTCCATTCCCAATGGCAGAAGAAGGATGCAAACTGGAAGGACTTGGACAAGATATTCTTCACTTGGACAGGAGATGCAGCGCGCTTAGCGTCGGACCCTCTACATGGGTGTGCTATAAAGAGAAGAACTAAACGGATCATACTCCGGTCCGTACATATGATTCGAGTTTGTGCCTTCTTCATCTTCTTGCTTTTCCTGTCTTCGAACTTCCCACTTCGCGAGCCTTCACTGCCCCGTTCTCTAGCTTTTCTCACTCTTTCCCCTCGCCTTCACTTCTTTCTCACGATCTACTAAAGTATAGGGTAAGTAGCTTCCTGGTTCGACTCCAATTCGTGAGATAGATAGACTGGGTGAAAATCCATTCCTAGGGTAGCCTACTCTTAGAGCTAGAAGGAAGTCAAGTAATGGGGCAGACGTAGCTCACTTCTTTATATACTTACTTATGAATAGAGGTTAGCGAATCTAAGATGTGGTGACCTCCCTCTCTAACTTGTTTGTTGTAGACTTCAGGGACCCTTTCACTGATCTCATCTGTCCATTTCTTCAATATCAGAGGCTAAGGAACGGAGTCGAGACCGAATTCAAGCAAGCCAAGGAAAGCCAGAAGGTGGTTCTAGTCTCTTACCCTTTCCAGTAAAAAGCTTTCTTGCCGTGACCAGGAGCAGGAAACGACTAGGAGACCAGGAACTCACAATTTCGATTTAAACTCAGGAAGCGCGTGAATCCACTCATTGCTCTTCCTGAAAGCGAGTAAATCTATCATTCAAGCTTTAGCTTGGCTCGAAAGACTAGGGAATAAGGCCAATAGCTACCGGATCATATCCTTGCACCGACATCCTAGCTTCTGTGAATGGATGCGTAGCTTGAAAGTGCTGCCACCTGAACCAAGCTAAGGAACTTGGATCTTTTGCAGCCAATACTGTCCATGCCTGCGGGTGATCTCCATTTTTCCCGCTTCTTTCTTTTGTCACGCGACGCTCACCGAATCCTTCTATTACATGCCAATCCCAGAGACTCGAGGGGACTAAGGCTATTCCTTACCTAAAAAGATAAGGGTAAGAAGCTATTCCGAAAGAAAAGTTATTCTAGTTCTTTATATAAGACTCTCCTCCCTCTCTTCGTTCGGTTCGTATTGCTTGTTCTGACTGCTTTTACTTGGTTCGTGGGGGATGGCTATTCCTGTTCTCCGTGCAGCAGCTATTCATTCTACTCGGGAAAGGGCTTTTCACCGTGATAGTTCTCAGTCGGCGAAGCCTCACATCCGTTGCGCTCTGACTTACTTGACTTTAAGAAGCAACAAAGTTACGATCTTCCAAGACGATATGCCAGTTTATAGCTTTATCGTCTGATGTTGTGATTCTTCTATAGCCGGAGGCTAGTGAACACAGGGACCGAAGGGGGCGAGGGCCTTCTGCTGTCTTTCACCATCTAGGTACCCTATTATAGTAGGATTGAAAAAGTGGTTTAATGGCTAAGAGGTTCGTTTCTAAAGCCTTGTTATGGTCTTCGTTGCGTTCCGGTGATGAATAACCATTTCAAAGTGTCTTCAAACCACTTCCTTTGAAAGAAGTGATTCTAGGCCTGCTTTACTAACTCTTTCAGTCTGCTTTCTACTTTCAATAGTACAGATCTCTTTCTTTTTAGTTCTTCTTTC